AATATCGCTGCTACGCCAAAACTCGGCGCAAAGAACCAACCAGATTGCCCCAGTGGATAAATAAGGAATACGGAAACAAAAACAGCGATTGGAGCAGAGAATGAAATTGCATTATAAGGCCGCAATTGAACAGACCGAGCAAGTTCAAATTGACGTAACATGAAACCTATTAGTGCAAAAGCCCCATGGAGAGCGACAAAAGTCCACAGACCGCCTAATTGACACCAACGAGTAAAATCCCCTTGCGCTTCCGGGCCCCATAGTAGCAACAAAGAGTGTGCTAAACTATTGGCAGGGGTGGAAACTGCCGCGGTTAAGAAATTACAACCTTCCAAATAGGAACTAGCCAATCCATGGGTATACCAAGAAGTTACAAAAGTTGTCCCTGTAAACCAACCCCCTAAAGCGAAATAAGCACAAGGAAAGAGCAATAGGCCGGACCATCCTACAAAAACGAAACGGTCCCTTCGTAACCAGTCGTCCATAATATCAAATAGATCATTTTCTTCTTTAGTAACTCTACCAAGGGCTATAGTCATAGTGATCCTCCTATTCAATTACTTCAACCATTTCCGAGCACCTCATATCACTTCCAAGGCATACGATAGTTTGATTATCTGTGGACGATTTCTTTCTCGTTCAATGCCCTTTTTCAAAGGTCTCGAAGATAGAAATTTTTTATTTTTATCTATGGGGTCACAACCGAGGTCGTGGTAAATCCATGAATTTGATTCGATTAGTTTTTCTTATACTATAGAAATAAACATTTGAATTCAGCATTATTCCATGACTCCTATTTCAAAGCCTATCTTTTAAGGAAAAATGAAAATAAAAGTAACCCCTCTTTTCCCACTCGCTCTCTATTGCATGGGTGGAAGAACAAAAATGGGATTCTGAAAAAAAAAAGAAAGATATTGAAAAAAAAAAATTGACTTTCGAAATCAATTTTTATGTGTAGCGGAAAGGAGTTGCGATTTCTTCTTATTCCTATAGAACATCTAGTAACAAGAATATGAAATCGTAAATAGCGAAAAATTCTTGCCTTGCGCGGTCTAAGTCTAAGGAAATACAAAAAATCCGCTTATACAATTTCATCTACATCGAATTTATATATCAGAATAGTGGATAGAGGCATCATTCAAGGAGTCAGGTCTACTTACTTTATCTTTCTTTCCAATTTTATGGTGGGTTTGATAAGAACCCTTTTTGTTTTGTTTATAAATAATCGAAAAAAGAGTTTTTTATTTTTTATATAACCTGCTTGTTTTATTATAACAAGTCCTATATGAAAATGCCCGCTGAAGAGAAAATCTATCTGATTGTTTCTCAGCCAATATCGAATTTTAGAAAGAAAAAACAAGAATTTTCTTCTTTTTTTTATTAACATTAAGAAAAAAGAATATAATTAAAATGGAATTGGCAATATAATTTTTATGGACTTTTGAAAGAAAAAGGAAGGATTTTTTGCAATCGTTATTTCTTGCCTCTGTCATATCACGGAAACCTTTCGATTTGGAACGGGGAGAGATGGCTGAGTGGACTAAAGCGGCGGATTGCTAATCCGTTGTACAATTTTTTTGTACCGAGGGTTCGAATCCCTCTCTTTCCGCCCCCTCGGATCATTTGGGACTTTCGAATTGGAAGGAATTCTGACCCCCGGATTTTCTCATAGATAAATGTACGAAACAAATCCAATTTGTAAGAAAAAATTCCAAAAAAATTTGGATTTTTACTCCTCACGCCCAGGATTACGTCCTGGGTCATTAGATAAGAATCCAAAGATAAAGAGGGAAACAAAGAATATCACTACTGTATAAACAAAAAGTTTGAGAGTAAGCATTACATAATCTCCAAGATTTTTTTTTTAAGGAATAGATTACCCGTTTTTCCTTACCACACAGATCCACTAGGATGGGTTTTGTTTATTTTTACACCTAAAAATGCAAAAATCAATTCTTGAAAAAAATTGCAAGAATTGATTTATAATAAGCACTCTTATCAATATCAAAAATTAGGTTAGGTATTGTGTGGGTACCTAAAGGTACCTGCTCAACGTAGGTGCAGGGGGTGGGGTAGAAAGGCGGATCCCAATTTATTGCTGCAGCTATACATTCAATGTAGAAGAATTAGAATTTTAGAATCGAAGGTTCATAATATAAGACTTCTCGGCTTTTATTCATTTTTAGAATTTTTTTGGAATGAATACATCATTCAATTTGGCAGACAGAACAGAGTAGTAAAGATTTCATCGAAAACTTACAGCAGCTTGCCAAACAAAGGCTAATAGAAAAAAGAGTATAGGTATGACAGGCATAAAATCCACGATTGGGTTGAAAATGGCATAAGCTTCGGGCAATTTGGCGAAGAAAAAACTAGTCGGATAAAGAACAGAATTAAAACAGATACAGGTTAAACTAAGTATATTAGGCATAACAAGCATTTCGTTCTTGTAGAGTAGATAATTGGATTTTGATTGAGTTATTTTTCTAAGGGAAAAAAGAAAAGGCGGGTTCAAAATCCTTTTTTCTTCGGACTTTCCCAAACGCAAAATACCTCCTTGTATTCGCACTCTCAAATGAGAATGGAAGAAATTCGACTTTCATATAATATCTTAATAGAATTCCATGTAATGATCAATGCATTTTTTGGATTCTATATTATCCGCATGTCTAGAATCCTAGCAAGAGAGTATCCCTCATTTTTTATGTAATTGAAGTGGGATTGACGAATAACAAATAAACATAATAGTGTTTATTAGTGTCGCATAAAACCAGAAATGGGGCGTGGCCAAGTGGTAAGGCAGCGGGTTTTGGTCCCGTTACTCGGAGGTTCGAATCCTTCCGTCCCAGATTTTTTCTGATGAAACGAAAGATGAAATCATATTGTACCCCACACGAGACAAAAGAAAGTTTATTAAAGAGAATAATTATCTCTTATGAACTCTTAGATTAGATGCATTTCTAAGCATTCTTTTTCTTTCTCAGAAAACATAATCAAGTGTCAAGTCCAGTCAAATTGAATATCTTTATTTTCATGAAAAATTGGGTCTATCAGTCACATTCAGGATATGCCCCTACTACTACTCATTACTCATATGTGTTTTGAAATTCGAACTTCTTAGATAAACTTTATGCTCCATATCCATGAAGGGGGAATTCTTACATGATACATTTGACATCTAATGTGAAAGAAAAGAAGGACCCCCTATTTATTTTTCCCGAACTAAAGAACTAAAGTAAGTAAATAAAAAGAAAATAAAGGGGGTATCCTAATTCTATATTTCATGGCCAGATTAAAGAATAGGAAGTTTTTAGTTTCAGCACAGGTCTTAAAACTTTTGACCAAGATCGGCTTGCGAAAAAAGAAAAAGGGTTTCTATTCTATGGATAGGAACTCCATTTTTGTATTTTAGATATTATCTGATTTGCAAATATCCATTTCTAAATCAATGGAATGTGAGGATTAGAGAGAAATTCATATATTCTGTCTACTCGGCTTTCGAATTAATTGAAAAAATTTTAAACTTGACGTAAAACACTGTATAAAAAATGAGACCTATCCCTTTATGATAGAGATAGATTTTTGTTGTATTATATTATTAGTAAAAAGGGCCCCTCTTTGGTTAAGCGAAAACCATCTCGATCTGCGATTCTTTAAATATCCAGAATGATCCATTCTGGTAAGGATAAGGTAAGAACTGTTCGTTGGATAGAATGGATTCAAAAAATCATACTTCTCCTGATTTTTGATTTGGAGTTGCTTCTTTTAGGTAAAAGAAAGAATGCTATAAGTAAAAGCAAAGGCCTTAATTTGACTTTACACGAAATGTGTTTTTTTTTTTACTTCATTTTTTTCCCTCTTTTGGTATTCGAGTCGAAGAAGTACGAGAATTCTATAACTACCAAAAAACTTTCAATCTTTTCATTGGAATAGTTTATTTAGTTAATAGTTTTTGTTATGGAAAAATATATTGCTAATCTAATTCTAATATAGTAATTAAATTAATTAAACTTTTTTTGAGGTTGATAGTTTATTTGTTGGAGAAGAGTCGATCCTTCGCTTCTCATTTCAGGATTGACCATCTCGAGTCCTCTGTTGAGGATGGAAATTCAATAAAAAATAAGTCTTAAGCAAACTTGTTTATTCGTCTTTTTCGAACTATGTTTCCTTTCCTTCATATGATAGAATATGGGTTTAAATAAATTGGATCTTTGCGGAGTCTTCCCCGATAAATACTTATTTCTTTTATCCATATTTCTCCATAGATAGCAAGTTTGAATTAGTATACAAAAAACTAAACTAAACCAATGACTATTCATGATCCCATCCATATTGGATCAATTCCCTATACCACTTTGCAATGAAATTAGAGGAATGTTTGTTATGGTAAAACTTCGTTTAAAACGATGTGGTAGAAAGCAACGTGCGACTTGAAGGACATGATCGATTGTGGATTTTGTTATCCATCATTTTCCATAGTAATGAAAATGCTCTTGGCTCGACATAGTCTGTTCTATTCGTCCCGAACCAAATTTGCGCTGGGTTGTTTGTAAGTAAATAGTACACGATGGAGCTCGAGAGGACAGAATTGATTTTTTATCAAGGGAAAGAATCTAGGGTTAGTGAAAACTAATAAATTAGGCCAACTTTGTCAGTCTATCCTTAATATAGAAATCGAAAGGTTAAAATAAGAAGAAAGTCCAATTTTGGAAGATTGGAAAAACTCTTTCAATTAAAAGTTTATCAGAATCAATCGCCCATATTCGATTTCTATAGAAGAGGGAAATGCTTTATCGAAGGAAATAAGAAAAAAAGGGTATGTTGCTACTCTTTTGAAAGAAAAAAGAATAGGAATTCCCGAAGTAATGTCTAAACCCAAGGATTTCACAAATCAAAGATAAAGAATTCCGGAACAAGTAAACGCGATTTTCAATTGTCTCAACAATAGAATTGGATCAGAATAAGGAATAAAAGTCAATTCGTTCGAGATGAGACAAAGAAAAGAGTTTAGAGACGACTCAAAAAATTTGGAAGGATTTTTCCTTTTAAGTCTGTCAGTCAAAATTAACCAACTTGAGTCATGAGTATAAATGAAATTTGTTTTTTCTGTAAGGAAATTAATGCAAGTCATAGTCTAATTTCTATCTACTTGTATTATAGACAGAAATTCGAATCTTTTTCTCGAGCCGTATGAGGAGAAAACCTCCTATACGTTTCTAGGGGGGGCATTGTTTAGCTACATCTATCCCAATAAGCTGTCTATCGAATCGTTGCAATTGATGTTCGATCTCGAAGAGAAGGAAGAGATCTTCGAAAAGTAGGTTTTTATGATCCGATAAAGAATCAAACTTGTTTAAATGTTCCAGCTATTCTCTATTTCCTTGAAAAGGGTGCTCAACCTACAAGAACTGTTTATGATATTTTAAGGAAGGCAGAATTCTTTAAAGAAAAAGAAGGAACTTTGAGTTAATTGAAGAACTAAATGAATAAAAAAGTAGGAGAGGATCACTAGTATCCCTCGTTGTCTAATTATTTAGACACAATTTGCCTCTTTCTTAGTCCTATTTTTGACTGGATTTATGTCGTGCCAATCCAACATAAGCCCTTATTTTATTTACTTTTTCTATCTAATTTGTTTTCTTACCATTGTATTTCCATTGACAAAGGTCTATTGAACAAATAGAATTTGTAGATAGATAGGTCTCTTTATCCTCACTCCATATTAGGTTTTTCTGTCTACACTTCGCTCAAATGATAAGGTTGTCCCTCTTGCATGTACTCTCATACAAGATTTATTTATATAAAGAAATATAAATTGCTAAAAAAATGACAATTTTGCTATCGTGATTGGGGCCGCTCCTTTTTTAACCTTAGTGAAATTTAGCCGAACCTGTTCATTTTGGCATTTGAGTGTTTTTAATGGGCGATAAAATCTTTCTTTTAATGTTTTGCTAGTTCAATGTTTTGACAGGAGCGTGCGGTGTAATTCCATTGATTTTTGGGTTTCGATCGTATCTAAGATCCTATTTTATCTGGGTTGCTAACTCAATGGTAGAGTACTCGGCTTTTAAGTGCGACTATGATCTTTTACACATTTGGATGAAGCAACAAATTCGTCCAGACTCTTGGTAGAGTCTAGAAGACCACGACTGATCCTCAAGGGTAATGAATGGAAAAAATAGCATGTCGTAATAAAATCAATTTCTTATTTTTGATTTTTGGAATGGAATAAAAAATTCCTATTTTCTGGGTCTAGTGAATAAATGGATAGAGCCTGGCTCCAATTCTGGTAAAATAAAAAGCAACGAGCTTAACTTCTTAATTGAAATGATTCCCCGATCTAATTAGACGTTAAAAATAGATTAGTGCCTGATGCGGGGAAAGGTTGGGTTTTCCTATGAACGGACCCTTGATTTTTTCTTTTTTTTTTTTTTAGAAATCCTAATTATTCTTGATTATAGATTGAAAAGGGATGTTATGGATTGAATGTGTAAAAGAAGCAGTATATTGATAAAGAGACTGGATTCCAAAGTCAAAAGAGCGATTGGCCTGCAAAAATAAAAGATTTGTTCTCTTTTGTAATTAGAACAAACATAAACTAATTGGATAGAAAAGGAAAAGATCTGTGGATTAGATTCCTTTTCTTTCCAGGGTTTGTATTAAAAAATGCAACACCCTGTTTTGACCATATTGCACTATGTATCATCATTTGAGAAACCGAGAAATGCTTCTTCTTTCTGATTCAAGTAGAAATACAAATGGAAAAATTGGAAGGGTATTCAGAAAAACAGAAATCTCGTCAACAATACTTCGTTTACCCACTTCTCTTTCAGGAGTATATTTATGCATTTGCCCATGATTATGGATTAAAAGGTTCCGAACCTGTGGAAATTGTTAGTTGTAATAACAAGAAATTTAGTTCACTACTTGTGAAACGTTTAATTATTCGAATGTATCAGCAGAATTTTTGGATTAACTCGGTTAATCATCCTAACCAAGATCGATTGTTGGATTACAACAATTTTTTTTATTCTGAGTTTTATTCTCAGATTCTATCTGAGGGGTTTGCGATCGTTGTAGAAATCCCATTCTCGCTACGAGAATTATCTTGTCCGAAAGAAAAAGAAACACCAAAGTTTCAGAATTTACGATCTATTCATTCAATATTTCCCTTTTTAGAAGACAAATTTTTGCATTTACATTATCTATCACATATAGAAATACCCTATCCTATCCATTTTGAAATCTTGGTTCAACTCCTTCAATACCGGATCAAAGATGTTCCATCTTTGCATTTATTGCGATTCTTTCTCAACTACTATTCGAATTGGAATAGTCTTATTACTTCAATGAAATCGATTTTTCTTTTGAAAAAAGAAAATAAAAGACTATTTCGATTCCTATATAACTCTTATGTATCAGAATATGAATTTTTCTTGTTGTTTCTTCGTAAACAATCTTCTTGCTTACCATTAACATCTTCTGGAACCTTTGTGGAAC